TGGGGTTTACATCTACCCATATATATTGTTATAATAATATTGTTATAATTGAAATGGAGAAATTGAAAATAAAAAATACTGAATAAACACTGATTAGTTATGTATCATTTTTTATTTTCTTGTGTAATTAGGAAAACAAAATTTGATATTCAAATCCAAGACTCATTCATGAATTTGCAGCCAGGAGTCAATAGTTCATGGTTCAAATTTGCCATCAACTTGTTTTTTTAAAATACACATTTTACTTTTCAATAGAAAAATGAGGGGAAGTTTTTAGGCACTGTGTTTGTGTGTTTTGAGATACTATAGAATCAATCGAAGAAGTGGATCAAATTAAATCAAAAAAAGGCCCTTATTTTCGGAAAAGAATTAATAAAAAAAGGCTTCAATATACAAGTACAAAAAAGTGGTTCAGTAATCCAACCTTAAGCAGAAAAATTTCCATCTATTTTTTTTGTATTATTTTGGCGACATGGCCGAGTGGTAAGGCGGGGGACTGCAAATCCTTTTTCCCCAGTTCAAATCCGGGTGTCGCCTGATCAATAAAAGACTCGAAATCTCTTATTATGTTCTGTTGATATATAACTCACCCCTTTTTCCCCGGCAGCAGAAACGGATTGTTCATTCGGCCTGGGTGTTTTCTAAAAGATTATAATTATAGTAAATCTTTGCATCTAGGATTAAAAAGATTCTAATGGTGGAAGGGCTATCACGACTTCCAGATCCCCTCTCCTCTATTCTACTACTAATGTAGTGTATACTGGCTAAGTCTTGAATTCCGTTGGATAGACCAGATACGAAATCTAATTAAATTAGCAGTTTAGTTGTGTAAAGACCGGAAGAGCCTTTATATACAATACATATACTTAAATATACTTAATAAATAATAATAATAAGAGTACTTACTATATATCTATACAGACTCACGAGAATTTATGAGCGTTCACATTCAATATTAGACTGAATGGAGAATATAATTAACTTATATAAAGATAAAAACGGGCAAAAAGAACAGGCCTTATTATTCCTATATGTTCCATTCGTAACATTCCATTAAGGTGTCATTGCCTATTTTACTTGTGTTTAGTCTTTCCCAATTAAAAGTCGTATAGGAATTTAGTAGAAGTTATTGGGATTAGTTCATCAACAGTGTTCGGTCAGAGTCCCTTTTTGACTCTGCGCCGTTGATTCGACTATTATTAATGAGCAATAATGTAATAATTCCTTCATAGAGATAGGGGACATAATTCACATGGATATAGTAAGTCTCGCTTGGGCTGCTTTAATGGTAGTCTTTACTTTTTCCCTTTCACTCGTAGTATGGGGAAGAAGTGGACTCTAGAGGTACTACGAATTGATTGAGGAATCAAACCATATCAATTGTTTTCTAGATCGTTCTGCAACATGTTTTGAATTATTTAAAAAATATCTTCATTTATTACCTTACATTGGATTCTAGTGGAGTAATGTATTTTATGAATAAAATTCTTTCAATCAAAGAGATATTTCCAGGATTCCCATATTTGTATCTCGAAAGCAAAGGGATACAGATTATTGGAATTTTATTCCAACCAAATTCGTCCTAAATTTTCTATTTCAATGAACGGGCTCTTCCCATAATTTTAGTTTTAGATGGATACTAGAGAAGGCCCGACCCCCCTTTTTTGTTTCCCTCTTTACTTTACTTTTTCCTGCTCAAAAAGAAAATTTTAAAGAAAATTTTTAAGTGTATACACGATTTCTATGAGAAAAAATTAGGCATAGTAGTTGTATAACAAGAGAGTATGCATAATAAGATCTTGACTTGGGAGTCACATATTGCGCACTTACCGATTCTTTTATTATTTTTTTTTTTTCGAAATTACATTTTGACTTTATCAGGGTTTCAAGCATTAAAAATTTGTGAGGTTTATTATTTTATTATTATTATACTTATTCCCTTTTAAAATACGAAGAAGTGACCATAGAACTCCTGTCAATGGATCAATCCAGTTTTTCTTAGGAATGCTAGAAAAAATATTACGATATTACGGCTCTTTAATAGATGCCGCTAATGCTTTTTCCTTCGTTGATTCTTTCGATAGATCACGAGACTCAGATTGCAAATAAAAAGAAATCGATAAATTATAACTAGAAAGTAAGACAAGACAGTTTTTTAATATTGATAAAAAAAAAATGTATAAAAAAAAAGAGAATTGGTTCTATGTAAATTCCATATATTATATTATCTTGATATTTACATTACATATATCAAGATAATATTGTAGATTGATCGACACGAAGTCCCTGTCTTTATTATAAAGTAATTTATACACTACACTAAAAATAATAGATATGGTAAGAAAGAAATATATATATTTCTTTCTTACTATACTATAGTATCGGATCTGATAGAATACTGTCGATTCTAGTCCGTTCATTTCATTTAAGACACCAAATTGGAATAATTTTCCCTTTTTTATTCAATCTTTGATAAGAACTCAGAAGTAAAGTTTTATTC